GCTAGCGTAGCTTAATATAAAGCATAACACTGAAGATGTTAAGATGGGCCCTAGAAAGCTCCGCATGCACAAAGGCATGGTCCTGACCTTACTATTAGCTATAACCTAACTTACACATGCAAGTCTCCGCAGCCCTGTGAGTATGCCCTCAATCCCCCGCCCGGGGACAAGGAGCGGGCATCAGGCACAAATTTTAGCCCAAGACGCCTAGCCAAGCCACACCCCCAAGGGAATTCAGCAGTGATAAACATTAAGCCATAAGTGAAAACTTGACTCAGTCAAGGTTAAGAGGGCCGGTAAAACTCGTGCCAGCCACCGCGGTTAAACGAGAGGCCCTAGTTAATAGTGTTACGGCGTAAAGGGTGGTTAAGGATAATAATTCAATAAAGCCAAATGGCCCTTTGACTGTCATACGCTTCTAGGTGTCCGAAGCCCAACCATACGAAAGTAGCTTTAACAAAAACAGCCTGACCCCACGAAAGCTGAGAAACAAACTGGGATTAGATACCCCACTATGCTCAGCCATAAACCTAGATGTCATAATACAATCGACATCCGCCAGGGTACTACGAGCATCAGCTTGAAACCCAAAGGACCTGACGGTGCCTTAGACCCCCCTAGAGGAGCCTGTTCTAGAACCGATAACCCCCGTTAAACCTCACCACTTCTAGCCATCCCAGCCTATATACCGCCGTCGCCAGCTTACCCTGTGAAGGCAACAAAAGTAAGCAAAATGGGCACAACCCAGAACGTCAGGTCGAGGTGTAGCCTACGAAGTGGGAAGAAATGGGCTACATTTTCTATCATAGAACACTACGAACATGCAACATGAAATAGTGCTTGAAGGAGGATTTAGTAGTAAAAAGGAAGCAGAGTGTCCTTTTGAACCCGGCTCTAAGGCGCGTACACACCGCCCGTCACTCTCCCCTGTCAAAATGCAGTTAAAAGTAATTAACACTAAAGCACTGACAAGGGGAGGCAAGTCGTAACATGGTAAGTGTACCGGAAGGTGCACTTGGATTAAACTCAAGGTATGGCTGAGTTAGTTAAGCATCTCACTTACACCGAGAAGACATCCATGCAAGTTGGATTACCCTGAGCCAAACAGCTAGCTTAATAATTAACTTAACATAACACTGTTTATACCAAAACATGACCTCAACATAAAAACTAAACCATTTTTTTACCTAAGTATGGGAGACAGAAAAGGTTCAACCAAAGCAATAGAAAAAGTACCGCAAGGGAAAGCTGAAAGAGAAATGAAATAACCCATATAAGCACAAAAAAACAAAGACTAAACCTTGTACCTTTTGCATCATGATTTAGCCAGTAACCTCAAGCAAAGAGACCTTTAGTTTGATACCCCGAAACCAGGTGAGCTACCCCGAGACAGCCTATTAAAATTAGGGCTAACCCGTCTCTGTGGCAAAAGAGTGGGAAGAGCTCCGGGTAGAAGTGACAGACCTACCGAACCTGGTGATAGCTGGTTGCCTAGGAGATGGATAGAAGTTCAGCCTCGTACATCCCCAAATCAGAAATCTTTAATCAAGATAAATAGAGAAAAGTACGAAAGTTAGTTAAAGGGGGTACAGCCCCTCTAACAAAGGATACAACCTTCGCAGGAGGATAAAGATCAAAATACATAAAATACTCTGTTCTAGTGGGCCTAAAGGCAGCCACCTAAATAGAAAGCGTTAAAGCTCAGACAGAAAGAAATTTATTATACTGATAATAAATCTTATTCCCCTAATAATATTAGGCCACCCCATGCCCCCATGGAAGAAATTATGCTAAAATGAGTAACAAGAAGATTTGCTCTTCTCCGAGCACAAGTGTAAACCAGATCGGACAAGCCACTGGAAATTAACGAGCCCAACCAAAGAGGGTAATGTGGACAACAGAAAAACCAAGAAAACACCACAACTTAAATATCGTTAGACCCACACTGGAGTGCTACATACTAAAGGAAAGACTAAAAGAAAGGGAAGGAACTCGGCAAACACAAGCCTCGCCTGTTTACCAAAAACATCGCCTCCTGCAAATTATTAAGTATAGGAGGTCCAGCCTGCCCAGTGACTACGGGTTCAACGGCCGCGGTATTTTGACCGTGCAAAGGTAGCGCAATCACTTGTCTTTTAAATAGAGACCTGTATGAATGGCCAAACGAGGGCTTAACTGTCTCCCCCTTCAAGTCAGTGAAATTGATCTATCCGTGCAGAAGCGGGTGTAATAATACAAGACGAGAAGACCCTTTGGAGCTTAAGGTACAAAACTCAACCACGTCAAACAACTTAATAAAGACCATAAACTTAGTGGGAAATGAAGATTTACCTTCGGTTGGGGCGACCGCGGAGGAAAAACCAGCCTCCGAGTGGAATGGGCCAAATCCCTAAAACCAAGAGAAACATCTCTAAGTCACAGAATATCTGACCAAAAATGATCCGGCACACAGCCGATCAGCGGACCAAGTTACCCTAGGGATAACAGCGCAATCCTCTCCCAGAGTCCATATCGACGAGAGGGTTTACGACCTCGATGTTGGATCAGGACATCCTAATGGTGCAGCCGCTATTAAGGGTTCGTTTGTTCAACGATTAAAGTCCTACGTGATCTGAGTTCAGACCGGAGTAATCCAGGTCAGTTTCTATCTGTAATGCTACTTTTCCTAGTACGAAAGGATCGGAAAAGAGGGGCCAATACTTAAAGCACGCCCCACCCCTAATTAATGAAAACAAATAAATTAAGTAAAGGGAGGGCCTAAACCCTGCCGCCCAAAGTAAGGGCATACTGGGGTGGCAGAGCATGGTAAATTGCGAAAGGCCTAAGCCCTTTAAACCAGAGGTTCAAATCCTCTTCCCAGTTTATGCTAAGCACTCTACTAAACCACCTCATTAATCCCCTAGCCTATATTGTACCCGTTCTCCTAGCAGTAGCTTTCCTGACCCTAGTTGAACGAAAAGTACTAGGCTATATACAACTACGAAAGGGGCCAAATGTAGTAGGACCTTACGGCCTGCTTCAACCTATTGCTGATGGACTTAAACTATTTATTAAAGAACCCGTACGTCCTTCTACATCCTCCCCATTTTTATTTCTAGCAACCCCTATTCTTGCATTAACCCTGGCTATGACACTGTGGGCCCCCATACCAATACCATTCCCAGTAGTTGACTTAAACCTGGGAGTTTTATTTATTCTAGCACTATCTAGCCTTGCAGTCTACTCTATTCTAGGATCCGGATGAGCATCAAACTCAAAATACGCCCTGATTGGAGCTCTACGAGCAGTGGCCCAAACAATTTCTTATGAAGTAAGTCTTGGGCTTATTCTACTATCAGTAATTATTTTTTCAGGGGGATATACCCTTCAGACATTTAATACAGCCCAAGAAAGCATTTGATTACTAGCCCCCGCATGACCCCTGGCCGCAATATGATATATTTCTACGCTAGCCGAAACAAACCGGGCACCTTTTGACTTAACGGAAGGTGAATCAGAACTGGTCTCAGGCTTCAACGTAGAATATGCAGGGGGACCCTTCGCCTTATTTTTCCTAGCTGAATATGCAAACATTTTACTAATAAATACTTTGTCAGCCGTACTATTTTTAGGTACATCACATTGCGCCAACATGCCTGAGTTAACAACAATTGGACTTATGACAAAAGCCGCACTCCTCTCAATAGTATTTTTATGGGTGCGAGCCTCATATCCTCGGTTCCGATATGACCAGCTTATACACCTCGTATGAAAAAACTTTTTACCCCTGACCCTCGCGCTCGTCCTGTGGCACATTGCCCTGCCTATTGCACTAGCGGGCCTCCCCCCACAACTATAACCCAGGAACTGTGCCCGAATGCTTAGGGACCACTTTGATAGAGTGGCCAATAGGGGCTAAAATCCCCTCAGTTCTTAGAAAGAAGGGGGTCGAACCCATGCCCAAGAGATCAAAACTCTTAGTGCTTCCTCTACACCACTTTCTAGGATGGGGTCAGCTAATTAAGCTTTCGGGCCCATACCCCGAACATGACGGTTAAAGTCCCTCCTCCATCAATGAACCCCTACGTACTTATAATTTTACTATCCAGCCTAGGACTAGGGACCACCCTAACCTTTGCCAGTTCCCATTGACTGTTAGCCTGAATAGGCCTGGAAATCAACACCTTAGCGATTGTTCCACTAATGGCGCAACACCACCACCCCCGAGCAGTAGAAGCCACCACAAAGTATTTCCTCACCCAAGCTACCGCAGCAGCAATAATTCTGTTTGCAAGCACTACAAACGCCTGAATTACAGGAGAATGAGACATAAATAATATAGCGAGCCCCATTGCAAGCACAATAGTTATTGTTGCCCTAGCACTTAAAATTGGACTAGCACCCATACACTTTTGAATACCAGAGGTATTGCAAGGACTGGATCTTCTTACTGGGCTAATTCTATCAACATGACAAAAACTAGCCCCCTTGGCCCTTATTATTCAAACAGCCCCGGCCCTCGACCCGCTACTACTAACTGCCCTTGGACTTACATCAACCCTTGTTGGGGGGTGAGGCGGACTGAATCAGACCCAGCTTCGAAAGATAATAGCATATTCTTCCATTGCACACATAGGTTGGATAATTATTGTCCTACAATATGCCCCTCAGCTTACACTACTGGCACTGGGAACATACATTTTCATAACTTCGGCCGCATTCCTTACGCTAAAAATGTCATCCACCACTAAAATTAATACCCTCGCGATAGCCTGATCAAATAGCCCCATCCTCACAACTACCACCGCCCTGGTCCTATTATCATTAGGAGGCCTACCTCCCCTAACGGGTTTTATACCAAAGTGATTAATTTTACAAGAATTAACAAAACAAAATCTCCCTATTACTGCAACAATTATGGCCCTAGCGGCCCTCCTCAGCCTTTATTTTTACCTCCGACTCTGTTATGCAATAACTCTCACTATTTCCCCCAACACGACCAATTCGACTACCCCCTGACGGGTTAATACGACCCAAAACTCCCTCCCACTAACCATCTCCACTACAATTGCACTAGGCCTCCTACCAATTACCCCGGCTATTCTAATATTAGCCACCTAAGGAACTTAGGATAATGAGACCGAGAGCCTTCAAAGCTCTAAGCAGAAGTGAAAGCCTTCTAGTCCCTGGTTAAGGCCTACAAGAGTCTATCTTGCATTTTCTAATTGCAAATCAAATGTTTTTATTAAACTAAGGCCTTACTAGATGGGAAGGCCTCGATCCTACAAACTCTTAGTTAACAGCTAAGCGCTCAAGCCAGCGAGCATCCATCTACTTTTCCCGCCGTTAGCCGAGTAAGGCGGGAAAAGCCCCGGCAGACTGTTAGTCTACGTCTTTGGATTTGCAATCCAACATGTTTCTTCACCACAGGGCTGGGGTAGGGAGAGGACTCAAACCTCTGTCTTCGGGGCTACAACCCACCGCCTAAACGCTCGGCCACCCTACCTGTGGCAATTACACGCTGATTCTTTTCTACCAACCACAAAGATATTGGCACCCTTTATCTTGTATTTGGTGCCTGAGCCGGGATAGTCGGAACCGCTTTAAGCCTTCTTATTCGAGCTGAGCTAAGCCAACCCGGGTCACTCCTAGGCGATGACCAAATTTATAACGTCATTGTTACCGCCCACGCCTTTGTAATAATTTTCTTTATAGTAATACCAATTCTTATCGGAGGCTTTGGAAACTGACTTGTGCCACTAATAATTGGCGCACCTGACATAGCATTCCCCCGAATAAATAACATAAGCTTCTGGCTCCTTCCTCCTTCATTCCTTCTGCTATTGGCCTCTTCTGGTGTTGAGGCAGGTGCAGGAACAGGATGAACAGTCTATCCCCCACTTGCCGGAAATCTTGCCCACGCAGGAGCATCCGTAGACTTAACAATTTTTTCACTTCACTTAGCAGGTGTTTCGTCAATTTTAGGTGCAATTAATTTTATTACCACAACTATTAATATAAAACCTCCGGCCATTTCTCAATATCAAACACCCCTCTTTGTCTGAGCCGTGCTAGTAACAGCGGTACTTCTTTTACTATCCCTGCCGGTTTTAGCAGCTGGAATTACAATGCTTCTTACAGACCGAAATCTTAACACTACCTTTTTTGACCCTGCAGGAGGGGGAGACCCAATCTTATACCAACACTTATTCTGATTCTTCGGGCACCCAGAAGTTTATATTCTTATTTTACCAGGCTTTGGGATTATCTCGCACGTCGTAGCCTACTATGCTGGTAAAAAAGAACCTTTTGGCTATATAGGAATAGTATGAGCTATAATGGCCATCGGCCTCCTGGGCTTCATCGTATGAGCCCACCACATGTTTACTGTTGGAATAGATGTAGACACTCGTGCTTATTTTACATCCGCAACTATAATTATTGCCATTCCAACAGGAGTAAAAGTATTTAGTTGACTAGCCACACTTCATGGAGGATCCATTAAGTGAGAAACGCCCATATTGTGAGCACTAGGCTTCATCTTCCTTTTTACGGTTGGTGGACTAACAGGCATTGTCTTAGCTAACTCATCCCTTGATATTGTTCTCCACGACACCTACTACGTAGTAGCACACTTCCATTACGTCTTATCAATAGGGGCCGTATTCGCTATTATGGCCGCTTTCGTCCACTGGTTCCCGTTATTTTCAGGATACACCCTAAATGACACTTGAACAAAAATTCACTTCGGAGTTATGTTCATTGGAGTAAATCTTACATTTTTTCCACAACACTTCCTAGGGCTGGCAGGAATGCCACGACGATATTCTGACTACCCCGACGCTTATGCCCTATGAAATACAGTGTCATCTATCGGATCGCTTATTTCCCTAGTAGCAGTAATTATATTCCTCTTCATTTTATGAGAAGCTTTTGCTGCCAAACGAGAAGTATCCTCAGTAGAACTAACTATAACAAACGTAGAATGATTACACGGCTGCCCTCCACCATATCACACATTTGAGGAGCCCGCATTTGTTCAAGTTCAATCAAACTAACGAGAAAGGAAGGAATTGAACCCCCATATACTGGTTTCAAGCCAGTCACATAACCACTCTGTCACTTTCTTTTAAGACATTAGTAAAATGCAAATTACATCACCTTGTCAAGGTGAAATTGCAGGTTAAATCCCTGTATGTCTTAAGCCTAAGGCTTAATGGCACATCCCACACAACTAGGATTCCAAGACGCGGCATCACCCGTTATAGAAGAGCTTCTTCACTTTCATGACCACGCCCTAATAATTGTATTTTTAATTAGTACCCTAGTACTTTATATTATTATTGCAATGGTTTCAACCAAACTTACAAACAAATATATCTTAGACTCTCAAGAGATCGAGATTGTGTGAACTATTTTACCAGCCGTAATCCTAGTTTTGATTGCCCTTCCCTCCCTTCGAATTTTATACCTTATAGATGAAATTAATGATCCCCACCTAACAATTAAAGCAATGGGACATCAATGATACTGAAGCTATGAGTATACAGACTACGAAGACCTAGGCTTTGACTCCTACATAATCCCAACTCAAGATCTCACGCCGGGTCAATTTCGACTTCTAGAAACAGACCATCGAATAGTAGTCCCAATAGAATCACCAATTCGAGTACTAGTATCCGCTGAAGACGTACTACACTCTTGAGCTGTCCCATCCTTAGGGGTAAAAATGGATGCAGTACCCGGACGATTAAATCAAACTGCCTTCATTGCCTCACGCCCAGGCGTGTTTTACGGACAATGCTCTGAAATCTGTGGCGCCAATCACAGTTTTATGCCAATTGTAGTTGAAGCCGTCCCACTAGAACACTTTGAAAGCTGATCCTCACTAATGCTAGAAGACGCCTCACTAGAAAGCTAATTATTGGACAAAGCGTTGGCCTTTTAAGCCAAAGTTTGGTGACTACCGACCACCTCTAGTGAAATGCCCCAACTAAACCCAAACCCCTGATTTGCCATTCTAGTATTTTCATGAATTATTTTTCTTACCATTATTCCAACCAAAATTTTAAATCACACAACACCCAATGAGCCTGCTCCAATAACTGAAGAAAAACACAAAACTGAGCCTTGAGATTGACCATGATAACAAGCTTCTTTGACCAATTTGCAAGCCCCTCTTTCCTGGGAATACCACTTATTGCCATCGCAATTGCACTGCCCTGAGTCCTATTTCCAACACCTTCATCTCGGTGGTTAAATAACCGACTTATTACCCTCCAAACATGATTTATTAACCGATTTACCAATCAACTCCTACTCCCCCTAAACACGGGAGGACACAAGTGGGCCCTTTTATTTGCCTCCTTAATAGTATTCCTTATTACTATTAATATGCTCGGCCTTCTTCCGTATACTTTTACACCCACAACACAGCTATCACTAAACATAGGATTTGCAGTACCACTGTGACTTGCTACAGTAATTATTGGTATGCGAAATCAACCAACCGTAGCCCTTGGCCATCTTCTGCCAGAAGGCACCCCGGTCCCCCTAATTCCAGTACTAATTATTATCGAAACAATTAGTCTATTTATTCGCCCTCTAGCCTTAGGGGTCCGACTTACAGCCAACTTAACTGCAGGACACCTGTTAATTCAACTCATCGCTACGGCCGTATTTGTACTTCTACCAATAATACCAACAGTAGCAATCTTAACCGCTGCCGTTCTATTTCTCCTAACACTTCTAGAAGTCGCAGTAGCAATAATTCAGGCCTATGTATTTGTATTATTACTAAGCCTGTACTTACAAGAAAACGTTTAATGGCACACCAAGCACATGCATATCATATGGTTGACCCTAGCCCCTGACCACTAACCGGAGCCGTCGGTGCTCTACTAATAACATCTGGCTTAGCAATCTGGTTTCACTTCCATTCAACAACACTTATAACCCTCGGACTAATTCTTCTTCTACTTACAATACTACAATGGTGACGTGACATTATTCGGGAGGGCACGTTCCAGGGGCACCACACACCCCCAGTACAAAAAGGACTACGCTATGGTATAATTTTATTTATTACCTCAGAGGTATTTTTCTTCCTTGGGTTCTTTTGAGCCTTCTATCACTCAAGCTTAGCACCAACGCCAGAACTAGGAGGGTGTTGACCCCCTACAGGCATTACTACACTAGACCCATTTGAAGTCCCCCTTCTTAACACAGCAGTCCTTTTAGCATCTGGGGTCACAGTTACATGAGCGCACCACAGTATTATAGAAGGTGAACGAAAACAGGCCATTCAATCTCTCGCACTTACAATTTTACTAGGGGTATATTTTACTGCCCTACAAGCCATAGAATACTACGAGGCACCCTTTACTATTGCAGATGGTGTCTACGGCTCTACATTCTTTGTAGCTACAGGATTCCATGGGCTACATGTTATTATTGGGTCAACCTTCCTAGCTGTCTGCCTCCTCCGCCAAATTCAATACCACTTTACTTCTGAGCACCACTTCGGCTTCGAGGCCGCCGCTTGATATTGACACTTTGTCGACGTAGTATGACTATTCCTCTACGTATCCATCTATTGATGAGGCTCATATCTTTCTAGTATTAATGTTAGTACAAGTGACTTCCAATCATTTAGTCTTGGTTAAACCCCAGGGAAAGATAATGAACTTAATTACAACTATTCTTATTATTACATTAACCTTATCCTCAGTTTTAGCTATTGTATCTTTTTGGCTACCACAAATAAACCCTGACGCAGAAAAACTATCCCCCTACGAATGCGGATTTGATCCCCTAGGCTCTGCCCGACTACCTTTTTCCCTCCGATTCTTTTTAATTGCTATTCTATTTCTTTTATTTGACCTAGAAATTGCCCTTCTTCTTCCCCTACCCTGAGGAGACCAACTCCATAACCCAACAGGAACATTCTTTTGAGCAACCTCAGTTCTCGTTTTATTAACTTTAGGGCTAATCTACGAATGAACTCAAGGGGGCCTCGAATGAGCAGAATAAGGGAGTTAGTCCAACACAAGACCTCTGATTTCGGCTCAGAAAATCGTGGTTAAAGTCCACGACCCCCTTATGACACCAGTACATTTTAGCTTTAGTTCAGCATTTATTCTAGGATTAATAGGACTAGCATTTCACCGCACCCATCTGCTCTCCGCGCTCCTTTGCTTGGAAGGGATAATACTATCTCTTTTTATTGCACTAGCCCTATGGGCGCTACAATTTGAATCCACAAGCTTTTCTACAGCCCCTATACTTCTACTGGCTTTTTCCGCCTGCGAAGCAAGTACGGGTCTTGCACTTTTAGTAGCCACGGCCCGTACCCACGGAACCGACCGTTTGCAAAACCTTAATCTCCTACAATGCTAAAAATCTTAATTCCTACAATCATGTTATTTCCAACAATTTGATTAGTCTCCCCTAAATGACTATGAACAAGCACAATTACCCACAGCCTCTCGATTGCCTTTGTTAGCTTAACATGACTCAAATGAACATCCGAAACTGGGTGGACCACATCCAATACATACTTGGCCACAGACCCTCTATCAACCCCTTTACTAGTATTAACATGCTGGCTTCTCCCACTAATAATATTAGCCAGCCAAAATCACATTAATCCCGAGCCTATTAACCGACAGCGCCTATATATTACCCTTTTAGCCTCACTACAAACTTTCCTTATTATAGCATTCGGCGCCACAGAAATCATTATATTCTACATTATATTTGAAGCCACACTTATCCCAACTCTTATCATTATTACACGATGGGGAAATCAAACTGAACGACTTAATGCAGGAACCTATTTCTTATTTTATACCCTAGCAGGCTCTCTACCCTTACTAGTAGCCTTACTTCTACTTCAACAATCTACAGGAACTCTATCTATGCTGGTAATCCAGTATTCTCAGCCCCTAGTACTAAACTCCTGAGGACACAAAATCTGGTGAGCTGGCTGTTTAATTGCCTTTCTAGTAAAAATACCACTATATGGCGTACATCTATGACTCCCAAAAGCGCATGTAGAAGCCCCGGTTGCAGGATCAATAGTACTAGCGGCGGTTCTCTTAAAGCTTGGAGGATATGGTATGATACGAATAATAATTATACTAGACCCCCTATCGAAAGAATTGGTATACCCATTTATTATTTTAGCACTATGGGGCATTATCATAACGGGGTCCATCTGTTTACGACAAACAGACCTTAAGTCCCTAATTGCCTATTCATCTGTAAGCCATATAGGCCTTGTAGCAGGGGGAATTCTAATTCAGACACCTTGAGGATTTTCAGGAGCAATCATTTTAATAATTGCTCACGGGTTAGTATCATCAATATTATTTTGCCTAGCTAACACAGCCTATGAGCGGACACACAGCCGAACCATGATTCTTGCTCGAGGACTGCAGATAATTTTTCCACTAACAGCAGTATGATGATTCATTGCTAATCTTGCTAATCTGGCGCTACCACCACTACCCAACCTAATAGGGGAGCTCATAATTATTACAACGCTATTTAACTGATCCCCATGAACTATTGCCCTTACAGGCACAGGCACACTAATTACAGCAGGCTACTCCCTTTACATGTTCTTAATGTCTCAGCGAGGCCCAACACCCAATCATATTATAAAACTTCCGCCCTTCCATACCCGAGAACATCTATTGATAGCCCTACACCTAATCCCAGTAGTACTTCTTGTAGCAAAGCCAGAACTCATATGAGGCTGATGCTATTAGTAAGTATGGTTTAACTAAAATATTAGATTGTGATTCTAAAGACAGGGGTTAAAGTCCCCTTACTCACCAAGGAAGGACAGAAATCAATAAGTACTGCTAATCCTTATGCACCGCGGTTAAAATCCGCGGCTTCCTCATGCTTCTGAAGGATAACAGTTCATCCATTGGTCTTAGGAACCAAAAACTCTTGGTGCAAATCCAAGTGGAAGCTATGAATTCAACAACACTAATTATATCCTCCTCACTCGTTTTAGTAATTGTAATCCTCATATTTCCTTTACTAACAACACTAACTCCCCAGCCTAAGAACCCAGAATGAGCAAACACACATGTTAAGACCGCCGTCAGCACAGCATTTTTTATTAGTCTTCTACCTCTTATAATTTTTTTAGACCAAGGAATAGAAAGTGTAACTACAAACTGACAATGAATGAATACACACACATTTAATACAAATATTAGCTTTAAGTTTGACCATTACTCCCTTATTTTTACCCCTATTGCTCTATACGTTACATGATCAATTTTAGAGTTTGCATTATGGTATATGCACTCTGACCCAAACATGAACCGATTCTTCAAATACCTTCTCCTATTCTTAGTAGCTATAATCACTCTTGTCACAGCCAACAACATGTTTCAACTATTTATCGGCTGAGAGGGGGTAGGAATTATGTCCTTCTTACTGATTGGATGATGATATGGCCGAGCAGACGCTAACACAGCGGCCTTGCAAGCTGTAATTTATAACCGAGTTGGGGATATTGGACTAATCTTAAGCATGGCCTGATTTGCAATAAACCTGAACTCTTGAGAAATTCAACAAATCTTTTTACTATCAAAAAACTTTGACATGACAGTTCCTTTGGTTGGACTTATTCTTGCAGCAACAGGGAAGTCGGCCCAATTTGGCCTACACCCATGGCTCCCTTCTGCCATGGAGGGCCCTACGCCAGTATCTGCCCTACTGCACTCTAGCACCATAGTAGTTGCCGGAATTTTTCTACTAATTCGTCTTCACCCCCTTATAGAAAAAAATGAGACCGCACTAACAATTTGTTTATGCCTAGGAGCCCTGACAACGCTATTTACAGCTACCTGTGCTTTAACCCAAAATGACATCAAAAAAATTGTAGCTTTTTCGACATCAAGTCAGCTAGGCCTGATAATAGTTACAATTGGATTAAACTTACCACAATTGGCGTTTTTACATATCTGCACACATGCCTTTTTTAAAGCCATACTGTTCTTATGCTCCGGATCTATTATTCACAGCCTAAATGATGAACAAGACATCCGAAAAATAGGAGGTCTTCATAACCTAATGCCCGCCACTTCAACCTACCTAACAATCGGGAGCCTGGCACTAACAGGAACCCCATTCCTCGCCGGATTTTATTCAAAAGACGCTATTATTGAAGCCCTAAACACCTCCTACCTTAACGCCTGAGCCCTAATTCTTACGCTAATTGCCACATCATTCACTGCCGTTTATAGCTTCCGAGTCGTATTCTTTGTTACCATAGGAACTCCTCGATTCCTTCCATTATCCCCCATCAATGAAAACAACCCATCAGTAATTAATCCTATTAAACGACTTGCCTGAGGAAGCATTATTGCAGGACTTATTATTACATCCAACTTCCTCCCCTCAAAAACTCCCATTATAACAATACCAATAGCCTTAAAAATAGCAGCCCTAATAGTTACCATCATTGGACTCTTAGTAGCAATAGAATTAACAGCCATAACCACTAAGCAAGCTAAAATCACCCCTACTATTTATTTACACAATTTCTCAAATATGTTAGGATATTTTCCTGCAATAATTCACCGACTCCCCCCCAAACTCAACTTAACCCTCGGACAGTCAATTGCTACAAAACTAGACCAAACATGATACGAAATCTCTGGGCCAAAAGGATTAGCCCTGACCCAGATATTTTTATCAAAAGTTACAAGTGATATTCAACGGGGTATAATTAAAACGTATTTAACCATTTTTCTTTTAACCTTGACCCTAGCCATCCTACTAACAATTATTTAAACTGCACGAAGTGTGCCACGACTTAATCCTCGAGTAAGCTCCAGCACGACAAGCAACGTTAAAAGTAATACCCACGCACAAATAACTAGTATCGCCCCGCCAAAAGAATACATAACAGCCACACCACTAACGTCCCCCCGCAATATAGAGAACTCCTTCAGCCCGTCAATGATAATTCAAGAACCCTCATACCACCCCCCTCAAAATAACCCAGCAGCCAAGATAACCCCTACCAAATAAGTCAGCACATACCCAGCAACGGACCGACTCCCTCAGGCTTCTGGAAAAGGCTCAGCAGCTAGGGCCGCTGAATAAGCAAACACTACAAGCATCCCTCCTAGATAAATTAAAAATAAAACTAAAGACAAAAAAGACCCCCCGCACCCAATTAAAACTCCACACCCCACCCCAGCTGCTACTACCAAACCTAAAGCAGCAAAATAAGGCGTGGGGTTAGAAGCCACAGCAATTAAACCAACAACTAAAGCTACCAGCAAGATAAACATAAAATAGGTCATAATTCTTGCTCGGACTTTAACCGAGACCAATGACTTGAAGAACCACCGTTGTAGTTCAACTACAAGAACAATAATGGCAAGCCTACGAAAAACCCATCCACTAATAAAAATCGCCAACGATGCACTAGTTGACCTACCAACACCCTCCAACATCTCAGTATGATGAAACTTCGGATCCCTCCTAGGACTGTGTCTAATTGCACAAATTCTAACAGGACTGTTTTTAGCAATACACTACACCTCCGACATCTCAACTGCATTTTCATCAGTGGCTCACATCTGCCGAGACGTGAACTATGGCTGATTTATTCGTAACATACACGCCAACGGAGCATCTTTCTTTTTTATCTGTATTTATATACATGTAGCCCGAGGCCTATATTATGGATCCTACCTTTACAAAGAAACCTGAAACATTGGAGTAGTCCTTCTTTTACTAGTTATAATAACAGCCTTTGTCGGGTATGTCCTTCCATGGGGCCAAATATCCTTTTGAGGCGCTACAGTAATTACGAACTTACTATCAGCAGTCCCCTATATAGGAGACACCCTTGTCCAATGAATTTGAGGGGGCTTCTCGGTAGATAACGCAACACTAACACGATTCTTTGCATTTCATTTTCTCCTCCCATTTATCATTGCTGCAGCAACTATTATTCACCTTCTATTTTTACACGAAACAGGATCAAATAACCCTGCTGGGTTGAACTCTGACGCAGATAAAATTTCTTTCCACCCATACTTTTCCTACAAAGACCTTCTTGGTTTTGTACTAATACTATTAGCCCTTACATCACTAGCCCTGTTTTCTCCTAATCTACTAGGAGACCCTGATAACTTTACACCTGCTAACCCTATGGTTACCCCTCCGCATATTAAACCAGAATGATACTTTTTATTTGCTTACGCCATTCTACGGTCTATTCCAAACAAACTTGGAGGCGTTCTTGCATTATTGTTTTCTATCCTAATTCTGATAGTGGTCCCCATTCTCCACACCTCCAAACAACGAGGACTTACATTCCGCCCCATCACACAGTTCCTATTCTGAACCCTTGTAGCAGACATAATGATCTTAACATGAATTGGAGGCATACCCGTAGAACACCCATATGTCATCATCGGCCAAATCGCGTCGGTTCTGTACTTTGGACTTTTCCTAGTTCTTATTCCTATAGCAGGATGAATAGAAAATAAAGCACTAAAATGAGCTTGCCCTAGTAGCTTAGCATATAAAGCATCGGTCTTGTAATCCGAAGATCGGAGGTTAAATTCCTCCCTAGCGCCCAGAAGAGAGAGATTTTAACTCCCACCCCTGGCTCCCAAAGCCAGAATTCTAAATTAAACTATCTTCTGATAGTAACATGTATGATCTAGTACATATTATGCATAATACTACATAATGTACTAGTACATATATGTATTATAACCATTAAATTATTTTAACCCCAAAGCAGGTACTAACGTCCAAGTTATACATAAAGTAAATTATTAAAACTCAGAAATAAATTATTTTAACCCGGGAAATAGATTTATCCCCAAAAATTGGCTCTCAAATGTTTCCTTGAAATAATCAACTAAGGTTTATTTTAAATATCTTAATGTAGTAAGAGACCACCAACCCTATCATATAAGGCATACTATTCATGATAGAATCAGGGACACTTAACTAGGTTAAGGTATTTTATGAACTATTCCTTGTATCTTGGTTTCAATCTCAGGTATTTTTATAATAAGTTCCCCCTCTCCTTACTCAAACTTGCATATGGTTACTGGTGTAATTACATACTCCTCGTTACCCAACATGCCGGGCGTTCTTTTATATGCATAGGGTTCCTCTTTTAGGTTTCCTTTCACCTTGCATATCAGAGTGCAGGCTCAATAATAAAATAAGGTTGAACACTTCCCTTGGTTTAACTTAATTTAGGTTCATTATTAAAAGACATAACTTAAGAATAACATATTAATAACTCAAGTGCATACATACTTATTCCTTCTTCAACTTACCCTTATATATATATGCCCCCCTTTTGGTTTCTGCGCGACAAACCCCCCTACCCCCTTCGCTCAGCGAATCCTGTTATCCTTGTCAAACCCCGAAACCAAGGAAGGCTCGAGAACGTGCAGGCCAACAAGTTGGGATAAGGATTAGCCATCTGCATTGTATATATATACATGCATATCGCGTTAAACCACCATATTAATTCCGTAAATTTTAGCCCTAAAAACTCTGCCAAAAAAATTAAAAAAATCTCAATGCAAAAAAATCCAACATTTATAAC